CAATTCTGTGCTTCGATATAATTTCCAGGAGTAAGCGCTATGGCTTGTTTCCAATACTCGGCGGCTTGATCGAACCACGCCTCTGCAATTTCGGAATCTCCCTGACGAATGGCCTGTTCTCCTCGGTCGGAATAGGCGAGTAAATTCCTTTCCTTAGAACCGTACTTGAGAGTTTCCTACCTCATACGGCTCCGTAGTCAATTGTTTTGGTACCTCCCCCCCCTTTTTTTTTCTCGAGTTAACCAAAGGGGGTTAATTACATGAGTTTCGAATTTGAATTTTGATTTGATTAATAATCCGTTTTGTTTTATCTTTTCTCCCACCCTCAGAAGAATAAAGCGTAGGCATTCTACTATCATTAGAATTTTCTGAAAGGTAACTATCTCGCTTTCATATAGAAATAGATAAATTTTATATAGAATCTTTGAAAAAGACCCTTCCTCATAAGAAAGAAAGGACTTACTATCTTTGGGATCTGATGCTGCACCGCTGCTCAATACTTTAGGCGATCGCCTCTGTTACATAAGTTGATTCCTAAAGTATGTCTCATATTATGACATAAGACATAAGGAAGCAGTTCTTAGTGTATCGGCCAAAAATCTCGCTAATTGATCTTTACGGTACTTCCTCTATCAATTAGATCCTTTATCCATAGAATATAGTATATAAGCATATTTTTTTTTTCTTCCTAGTTTGACTTCTATGAAGTTTCTTTCTTTGCTACAGCTGATAAAAATCGTTCTTTTTGACGATGTATATGTAGAAAGCCTATTTTTTTTTTTTACTAGCGGATTTGGCTCTTTCTTTTTCTTTCTATAGTGGAGATAGTCGCACGTAATGACAGATCACGGCCATATTGTTAAAAGCTTGTGGTAAGAAAGGGTTTCGTTCTAGTGCCCGAAAATAATATTCCAAAGCTTTTGTGTGTTCTCCATTACTTGTGTGAATAAGGCCTATATTATAGAGTATATAACTTCGGTCATAGGGATCAATTTCTAGGCGCATAGCTTCATAATAATTCTGTAAAGCTTCCGCATAATTTCCTTCGGATTGGGCGGACATTCGTTACGGTCGTTATTCAATTTAAAGAATCTCCGTTCCAGAACCGTACGTGAGATTTTCATCTCATACGGCTCCTCCCTTATGTGCATAATGAGAATAATACAGTGAATCAAAAGGCAGTAAAATATTCTCATTATGAACTAAACGGGGCTAGTGTTTTTACAAGAAATCTCTAGCCAACCTTACTGCAAAAGATCTTTTCGTAACATCGAGCGCGTCAGTACTAGATAAAAATGTTAAGTTAACTCCAACAATTTCTTTGTCCTCAACGTCTCTTAATTTCTAGGAATTAGTCACTTCAACAGTCTTCGACGGTTATATGGGTATTCAAAGTACGAACGAGATGGATGCTTGTTGTCCCAACCATTGTTCTTAGTTTGATCCCAATAAAGAAAAGGGATAATTTATAACAAAGTTTTCGTGTTGTTGATTCCTAGACGTAGTGCTTCTTCCTCTATGCTGCCTATTTATATGGTACTAGTGGAATTGGGTTAATCTGCAATACAGAACCATAGTTCTAGGTTCAACCTTTCGCTCAATGCTAGAATCGACAATTGAAGCATCTGAGGCTGCATTAATCGGGAATACACAACAGAAGGAATTGTTTTATTTATAAACTTCACCTTCACCAGGCGTAGAGTTATTTCAAATCTTTCTATCCCGACTAATCTTTTTTTTCCTCAGACTTGATAGTGGTAAGTTAAGTAAAAAAAATAAAAAATCAAATCACACCATCTCGGTAATAGGTAAATGCCTCTTTTTCTCCTGAAGTTGTCGGAATTATTCGTAATAAGATATTGGCTACAATTGAAAAGGTCTTATCAATAAAATTTCCAGTTATCCGGGATCTAGGCATAGGTAGCACTCAATCCATTTTATAATTTATTTTTATTACCTCTCGTGAGAAAACGACCCCACAAAAAAAGGAATTGTACAGTACAAAATAACATAAAAAGAGACTTGACTCAGAAAAAAAAAAAAATAGAAACTAACTATAAAAATAGAAAACTTTGAATTTTAATCAAATAAAAGTCGCTGGGGAATAAAGAGAATTTTTTTTTGAAAAATTCTTTGTTAAATTTGTTAAAAACAATAAAGATATATTCGTAGACAGCGCGCGCATCCCTTTCTGATAACTAGACCGGCTTAAATCAATGGATAGGGAGGACTCGAACGGGCGGTTTCTATTTTTTTTTTCGTTTTTTTAGTTATAGTTAAAATTAGATTATACATACCGCACCTATCCAATAATGTAATATGAATGACTCGCGATTTACTCGGTTTCTGGTCCAGAATCGTTATGTAGGAAAGATGGCCGAGTGGTTCAAGGCGTAGCATTGGAACTGCTATGTAGGCTTTTTTTGTTTACCGAGGGTTCGAATCCCTCTCTTTCCGTACCTTCATCTAATTTATCAATGTTACTGACTGAAATATATCAAATCACATAAGAATGGATACTTTTATTCCCACCTTTCCTATAAATAAAGTCTGTATTCCTCATTTCTGCGGTACAAAAAATACTGTAAAGAGTGGTCAAAGGATAAAAAAAAATATCTCTACCCCTAATATGATATATGATATATGAATGGGAGAAAAGCCCCCCCCACGCTTATATTTACTTAGGAACCAGGGGGCAAAATTGTCCGAACCTTTATTTTATTATTTTATTATTTTAGATTATTTATTATTTTAGTTAGGTTTAAGTCTGACGAGAATAATATTCTACGACTAATAATTCATTTATTTTCAAGCCAATCCATTTACTATCTATTATTTGATTGACCAATCCTTTGTGTTGGAATGGTTGAAAAGTCAAATGTTTTGGCAATTCCTCCTGAGCGGATGAATCAAGATGGTTTTGAATCATAGCTCTAGATTTTTGTTCATCCTTCACTGTAATAATATCTCGAGGTTTGCAGCGATAACTTGGTATATCTACTATACGACCATTAACTAAAATATGTCTATGGTTAACTAATTGGCGGGCTCGAGGAATAGTTGACGCCATACCTAATCGAAAAAGGATGTTATCCAAACGCATTTCGATTAATTGTAGTAAAACCTGACCCGTTGACCCTTTTGCTTTTGCGGCGATACAAACGTATTTAAGTAATTGTCGTTCTGTAAGACCATAATGAAAACGCAATTTTTGTTTTTCTTCTAAACGAATACGATATTGAGATTTTTTACCGGAACGCGATTGATTTCTAAGATCGCTTACGGCTCTAGGCCTTTTACGAGTTAGTCCCGGCAAAGCCCCCAGACGGCGTATTTTTTTGAAACGAGGCCCTCGGTAACGTGACATAAAAACTCCTTATTTCCCTTATTTTATTGAAATTTCATATTAAAACTGAACTAAAGGATAAATATGATAAATGGGGGGCATGAAATATTATACTACAAAGACTAATGAGATGGATTCTCTCCCAGACTTTATTGTATATACAATAATAATGTTTATAGAAAAACAAGAACAAGAAAAGAGAAAAGTTCCTTTTCTTGTTCTTGTTTTTCTGGAGAGCTTTAACTTTTCTATTCATAATGGAAAATTTCTCCCACATAATAATAGAATCGGTGATTCTTAGAAAAAAAGGGAAGAAGCTTTTTCAATATTCTTTGATGTCAAAAAAACATTATCAATCAAGTAAAAAAATCAAACAAATAATGAAAAGCCAGCTATCGGAGTCGAACCGATGACCATCGCATTACAAATGCGATGCTCTAACCTCTGAGCTAAGCGGGCCTACATAAGAATAACAACCGAAATTGTACATCGAAATTGTACATGCACGGGAATTTAGTAAACTACTCGAATCGTAGTTAGTTTTTTTTTATTCTTAGTTATTCAAAATTAATATACATAATTAATATAGAATAGCAAAACAAAAAAGAAAAGAATAGACCGTTCGAGTATCTTAAATTGCATGAGAAAAATGAGAGGGGAAGAGGCATATATAATAAATGTGGTATATATCTATATTGAATTGCGGATACAGAAATGCTAGAATCATTTCGGATTATACCAAATAGGAGTCTCCGATCGAGATGAAAGAAGATAGACAAGAAATCAAATACAAATAGAAAGACTTTTATAGGTATAGGAATTCTTTTTTTTTAATAACTTCTACAGTTCCGATAGATTATAAATGAAAGAAAAAAAAAGAATAGCAGCATAATAAGATCGATCTTAATATAAAAAAGGGGGGATATGGCGAAATTGGTAGACGCTACGGACTTAATTGGATTGAGCCTTAGTATGGAAACTTACTAAGTGATAACTTTCAAATTCAGAGAAACCCTGGAATTTAAAATGGGCAATCCTGAGCCAAATCCTGTTTTCCAAAAACAAAACAAGGTTCATACATATACATAAAGACAGAATAAAAAAAGGATAGGTGCAGAGACTCAATGGAAGCTGTTCTAACAAATGGAGTTGACTACTTTGCTGTGCATTAGTAAAATCTTTTCGTCTAAACTTTAGAAAGGCTAACTTTATATACATATGTATGTGTACTAAAATACTATCTCAAATAATTAATCGCAAATAATTAATGATGGCCTGAATCTGTATTTTTTTTTAGTATTATTTATATCTAATATTATTTATATCAAACTAATATTATTTATATCAAAATTGCAATAAAAAAAAAGAATTTTGTTTTGAACCGATTTCAAGTTGAAGAAAGAATCGAATATTAATTGATTAAATTATTCACCCCATAGTCTGATAAATAACTGATTAATTGGACGAGAATAAAGATAGAGTCCGATTATACATGTCAATATCGACAACAAGGAAATTTATAGTAAGAGGAAAATCCGTCGACTTTAAAAATCGTGAGGGTTCAAGTCCCTCTATCCCCAAAAAAAAAGACCTGCTTGACTCCCTAATTATTTATCCTATTCTTTCTTTTCGTTAACGGTCAAAACAAAATTCA